GAATTTTTCTAGGATTCTAGGACAGTATTCAAAATCTCATCGAAAACTTACAGCAGCTTGCCAAACAAAGGCTAAGAGAAAAAACAGCAAAGGTATAACTGGCATAAAATCTACAATTGGATTTAAAAAAGCGTAGGCCTCGGGTAATTTGGCAAAGAAAAAACTACTCGAATAAAGGGCAGAATTAAGGCAGATACCGATAAAACTAAAAATATTAAGCATAGCAAGGGTGTTGTTATTGTAGATAATTGCATTTTGATTGAGTTATTGATATCTTATTGATATTATTGATATAAGGCAAAAAATAATGACGAAGGGAAAGTAGACCAAAAAGCCTTTGAACTCACTCACCCAATAAAAAATCCTTCCATTCTCAAACGAGAATAGAAGAAATCATACTTTCTTTTATACAATATTATATCTTAATTAAATTATATGTAATGATCAATCAATTCCAGGTTAATTCTATATCTACACGTGGCAAAATCCTATCAACAATAGATTCCGTAGATATGGATTTGCACTGGAATTGACGAACAACCACTACTAATATTAGTGTTTATTAGTTTAGAGATAGAAATCTAAATGGGGCGTGGCCAAGTGGTAAGGCAACGGGTTTTGGTCCCGCTATTCGGAGGTTCGAATCCTTCCGTCCCAGAGCACCCATTATATTATATCAATATCAGAAAAAAGATTGCTTTTTTGAACAGCCCTTTCCTTTGTTTAAGATTCTAATATTGAATAGAATGGGATTCTTTTTATTCATTTTTGCTGATGCCTCTGAATCATCTTTTTTTGCGAGCTGAATTGAGATACCCAGATGTAACTTAATCTATTTACGATCCAGGTTAGATAGGAACATAGATCGCAATAATTTTGAATAAAATAAGGTAGGACGGTCTTTCATTCTAGGCCCATCCCCATATATTCGTATTCGTATTGAAGTTAATTTTAAATCGTTGGTGGTTTAATTCAAAAAGAACCATGGATTTATCTTTGATAAAGCAATGTGGTACTTAGTCAAAAACATTATTTTAATATTTTAATAATGATGTGGAAGTAGTAAATTGTTTTAATTAAAGTTTTATAAATCTTTTTAATGGTTTAATGGCTTGTTCTGAATCCTTTATATTCGAAGAAGTGTGAGATAGGTGAATCGATCCTATTGAGTCATGGAGATTCAAAGAAGAACTAATTAATTTGTTGTTAATGAAATAGAAATATAGACATATAGAAATTACATTTAGAAATATGGAGATTAATAAATTATTGCTGAGACTTTTTCAGAAAATATCTACCGATTGGTAACCATATAGAGAGGCATAGATTACTATTTACCGACAGAACCGATGACTATTCATGATTCCATAATTGAATCAATTACATACTGGTTCCACACGAGAGGAATGTTATGGTAAAACTTCGTTTGAAACGATGTGGTAGAAAGCAACGTGCGACTTGAAGGACATGATCCGCTGTGGATGTAAGAATCCACCATTTTATTAGGAATGAAAGTGCTCTTGGCTCAACATCCTTTGTTCTACTCAACTAGAAACCTCAGCCTTTTTGGAGTTATAATGTAAATAGTACATGATGGAGCTCGAGTAGAAAGTATTAATTAATTTCTCAAGGGCAAGGGTCTAGGGTTAGTGCCAATGAATAAGTTGTTCCAACTTCGTAAGTATATCTTCGATATAGAAATCGAAAGGATTCAATTCGGGAAAGTTTTTATAATAAATTTTTTTTTTGGACTTGATAAAACTTTTTCGGTCAAAAGTGTAACACGCGGGAATCAACCGTTCTTATGATTCTTTGATAGAAAGAAATCACAAAAAAAGGTATGTTGCTGCCATTTTGAAAGGATTAAGGATCACCGAAGTAATGTCTAAACCCAATGATTCAAAGAAAAGATAAAGGATTTTGGAACAAGGAAACATCATTTTTAATTGTCTCAACAACTAAAGAAGAATAAAAAAAATATTCTAAACAAGACAAAAAAGGGGGTTAGAGACCACTCAATAAATGAAATGCTTAAGGATTTTCTTTGAGCTATTTGGAAGTTATCCAACTTGAGTTATGAGTACAAACTTTTTTTAGGAAAGAAAAAAACTCAAATTCTAGTCTAATTGCTTGGATGATTTTATGGATCTATTTGCTATGATAATTCTATACATAGACATAACTTCTAATCATTTTTTCTTGAGCCGTACGAGGAAAAAACTTCTTATACGTTTCTAGGGGGGGTATTGTTCATCTACATCTATCCCAATGCGCCGTCTATCGAATCGTTGCAATTGATGTTCGATTCCGAAGAGAAGGAAGAGATCTTCGGAAAATTGGTTTTTATGATCCGATAAAGAATCAAACTTATTCAAATGTTCCTGCTATTCTCTATTTCCTTGAAAAAGGCGCTCAACCTACAGGAACTGTTCATGATATTTCAAAGAAAGCAGAGATTTTTAAGGAACTTCGCTTTAATCAAACTAAATTCAGTTAATTAAATTATAGGGGGTATCATTCATATATAGCCTAACTTTATTATACTATAACTAATGCTACTTCTCTTTCTCTTACTGTATTCATACCTATTTTTTATTCCCATATAATCCCATCCATACGTTATCTAATGGACCAAAAGAAATATATAATTATTATTATTATAAAATATATAATTATTATAAATATAATTGGATCTCAAAATATAAAATTCTGATATTACCTTCAATCGGGTGGTTTTCGTTGGAACTCTACTAACAAACAATAACCCCGGAATCAAGCTTTCTTAACTTATTTGATCCACTTATATTGATTGAATAACTCCGATCCTTTTTTCCTACTTTTTTGATTCATATTCCCCTATCTACACCCTTTAATATATCTATATATATATATAGATTATCTATGTAGTGCTAATCCAACACCAGTCCTTCTTTTTTTTTTTCGTTGAATTTCATTCCATTTTTACCATTGTATTATTTTCGCAATATTTATATTGACAACAGTGTATCGAACAAATATAATTTGATCGTGTATAAATCTATTTATCCCCCCATAGATTTGGTTTTAAAATTTATTCATCTGAATCTCTTCATTTTTATGTTCAGTTCAGAATCAATAAAAATGTTTTCTTTGTTCTATTATTGTTAGTTCAAGGTTTTGATTGTGTCATGCAATCAAATTTATTTATTTTGATTTCGGCTGTATCTCCACATACTAATTTTTTTATATTTTTATTTTATTCGGGTTGCTAACTCAACGGTAGAGTACTCGGCTTTTAAGTGCGGCTAGGATCTTTTACACATTTTGATGAAGCAAGGGATTCGTCCATACCATTGGTAGAGTTTGTAAGACCACGACTGATCCTGAAAGGGAATGAATGGAAAAAATAGCATGTCGTATCAATGGAGAATTTTAAGAATATTTGATTCTTACCGGATTGGTCCAAAGACTTGTTTTGAAGTCTTGGAACAGAACAAAATAAATTCAAAGTTGGGTCGAGCCAATAAATGGATAGAGCCATATGGCTCCAATTATAGGGAAACAAAAAGCAACGGGCTTCTGTTCTTAATTTGAATGATTACCCGATCTAATTAGACGTTAAAAATATATTAGTGCCTAATGCGGGAAAGGCTTCTCCTATGAGTGGATTATCGATTTTTTTACTGAATCCTAACTATTATTAGCTATTCTCCATTATGGATTGGAGATAAATGTATAGAAGAAGTGGTATATTGATAAAGATCATCTTTTTTCCAAAATCAAAAAGAGCGATTGGGCTGAAAAAATAAAGGATTTCTAACCATCTTGTTATCCTATAATGGAAAATAAACCCATTGGATGAAAAAAGAGAGGATAGAGAATCCGTTGATAAGCTTACCTGTTTCCGAGGTATCCATTCTTTTATTACTAGATACTAGATATATAATACCTTGTTTTGACCGTATCGCACTATGTATCATTTTATAATCTAAGAAATCGCCTATCTTTGGTTCAAATTCTAATTTAAAATGGGGGAGTTTCAAGGATATTTAGAACTCGATAAATTTCGGCAACATGACTTCCTATATCCACTTATCTTTCAGGAGTATATTTATGCACTTGCTCATGATCATGTTTTAAATAGATTTTTGAATAATATTGGTGGTTATTACAATAAATCCAGTTCACTAATTGTGAAACGTTTAATTACTCGAATGTGTCAACCAAATCATTTGGTTATTTCTGCTAATGATTACAACGAAAATCCCTTTTTTGGGCATAATAAGAATTTATATTATCAAATAATATCAGAGGGATTTTCAGTCATTGTGGAAATTCCATTTTCCCTACACTTAGTATCTTCCTTAGAAAGTAAAAAAATAGTAAAGGTGCATAATTTACGATCAATTCATTCAATATTTCCTTTTTTAGAAAATAATTTGGTACATTTAAATTATGTATCAGATATACTAATACCCCAGCCCATCCATCTGGAAATATTGGTTCAAACTATTCGCTACTGGGTCAAAGATGCCTCTTCTTTGCACTTATTAAGATTCTTTCTTTATGAGTATTACAATTTAAACAGTTTTATTACCCCAACTCCAAAGAAAGCCATTTCCATTGTTTCAAAAAGGAATCAAAGATTATTATTGTTTCTATACAATTATTATGTATGTGAATACGAATCTATCTTCATTTTTCTTTGTAACCAATCTTCTCATTTACGATCAACATCTTCTGGAATTCTTTTTGAGCGAATATATTTTTATAGAAAAATCAAAAATCTTGTAGAAGTCTTTTCTAATGATTTTTCAATTGTCCTATGGTTGTTCAAAGATCCGTTCATGCATTATGTTAGGTATCAAGGAAAATTAATTCTGGCATCAAAAGGTGCGCCTCTTCTGCTAAATAAATGGAAATATTACCTTATCAATTTTTGGCAATTTCATTTTTGCGTATGGTCTCAACCAGTAAGGATCCATATAAACCAATTATCCAATCATTCGCTCGATTTTCTG